AATTGTATGAACCGAAAACTCAACATTGCTATTACAAGAATTGGAAATCCTTATGGGCACCCTAATATTCTTGCCGAATTTATAGCCGGACAATTAAAGAATCGAGTTTCATTTCGAAAGGCAATGAAAAAGGCTATTGAATTAACTGAGCAAGCGGATACAAAAGGAATTCAAATACAAATTGCAGGGCGTATCGACGGAAAAGAAATCGCACGTGTCGAATGGATCCGAGAAGGTAGGGTTCCTCTACAAACCATTGGAGCGAAAATTGAGTATTGCTCTTATAGAGTTCGAACTATCTATGGGGTATTAGGAATCAAAATTTGGATATTTATAGACGAAGAATAATAAGAATAAGACTCTACTTGTCTTTACGTTCTATTCTGCGATAGAACAAAAAATGAGAAATTCTTTGATTTTTTGATTGAACATAAAAATAAAAAAATGAGCAGTTCTAAATTCTATAAGGTTAAATAAAAATTGGATTGATCATTTGATATAATTGCTATGCTTAGTGTGCGACTCGTTGGGTTTTTTAGGCTTAGGATTAAAAAAAAATGGGCGGACCACAGTATAAGCTAATAACTATAGCACTAATAACCAACTCATCGCTTCGGATTATCTGGATCCAAAGAATCAGTCAAGATATGATATATTGGTCATATCATTATAGCAACTGAATTTTTTTTGCATTAAGTAAAAGACAAAACCAATCTGATTATGAATAGATCGAAATTGTGAAGCAAAATAAAAAGTATGTGGATAAATAGAAGGATGAGAGAAAGAGAGAAACAGAAATAGCAATGAAATGATATAGGATTCCAATATGTAAGGTCTATGAAGCATCTCATAAAGAGCAATGTAATAGAGCATCAATAGAGATTCATCAATAATTAGATGAATATCTGTTCATTGAAGAAAAAATCAAGAGCCTTAACTTAAGTCAATAAAGACTGAGAAGGTTGACTCAAGAACAAATTTGATTTTTATTTTATTAAATAAATAGAAATATTAAATTAAGGCTCCATTGGAGAATTCAGACCTAAGCATTAATCGAGAGCGATGGGGACGACGGAACCCGTGAATGCGGAGGATTCTATTGAAAACGAATCCTAATGATTTATCGGGGAGGATGGCGGAACAAACCAGAGACCACTGCATTTCTTTTTATTCTGATTCTGAGAGGTCATGGGTTAACCCGACAACTGAACTAGAAAAAGAGTAAATATTCGCCCGCGAAAATTTGAGTTTAATTTTATTTGATTGTTCAATTTTTGTCGATCTGAATCTGATATGAATATGATAAAAAACAAAATAAAGATTCGTTATAACATTATAACAAAACCAAGATAAGACATTATCTAGAAATAGAATCCGTGTTTAATTCCTTATACTTATATATATCCAATAGATCCAAACAAGATATACAAATTTCTAATAGATCAGATAAAATCGCAAAGCAAAGAATCCCAAGATTCAATTATTCATTAACTACCTGTATATCTTAAGATTAAGAATTAAATATTTTTTTAGTCATTTTTTTTTTCGCGAGGAGCTGGATGAGAAGAAACTCTCATGTCCAGTTCTGTAGTAGAGATGGAATTCATAAACAACAACCATCAACTATAACCCCAAAAGAACCCGATTTCGTAAACAACATAGAGGAAGAATGAAGGGGATATCGTATCGAGGTAATCGGATTTGTTTCGGTCGATATGCTCTTCAAGCACTTGAACCCGCTTGGATTACATCTAGACAAATAGAAGCGGGGCGCCGCGCAATGACACGAAATGTACGCCGTGGTGGAAAAATATGGGTACGTATATTTCCAGACAAACCCGTTACGGTAAGACCTACAGAAACACGTATGGGTTCGGGGAAAGGATCTCCCGAGTATTGGGTAGCTGTCGTTAAACCGGGCAGAATACTTTATGAAATGAGCGGAGTAGCCGAAAATATAGCCAGAAAGGCTATTTCAATAGCGGCGTCAAAAATGCCTATAAAAACTCAATTCATTATTTCAGGATAGGAATATAGAACCAAAGGAAAGAAGTCTTGTCTTGGGAATAAAAAAACAATTGTGAGTTTCCTTTTTTTTTGACAAACAATATTTCTTTTTTTCTTCGTCCTTTGTTACATTGAAAAAAGAGATTAAAAAAATGATTCAACCTCAGACCCATTTGAATGTAGCAGATAACAGCGGGGCCCGAGAATTGATGTGTATTCGAGTCATAGGAGCTAGTAATCGGCGATATGCTCATATTGGTGACGTTATTGTTGCTGTGATCAAGGAAGCAGTACCAAATACACCTCTAGAAAGATCAGAAGTGATCAGAGCTGTAATTGTACGTACTCGTAAAGAACTCAAACGCGACAACGGGATGATAATACGATATGATGACAATGCTGCCGTTGTCATTGATCAAGAAGGAAATCCAAAAGGAACTCGAATTTTTGGTGCGATCGCCCGGGAATTGAGACAGTTAAATTTCACTAAAATAGTTTCATTAGCTCCCGAGGTATTATAAGGCGAGACCCAAGTATAGTTAGAGTATTTAGAGTATTTAAATGGCATAGATTAATTAGTAGATTGTGTCTCACGTATATACCTTTACTAAGTAAAAAAAAAAGACCACGTTGGTTATATCAAAATTCGGGAGCAACAAAAATTTTAGTTTACCATGGGTAAGGACACTATTGCTGACATAATAACCTCTATACGAAATGCTGATATGAATAGAAAAGGAACGATTCAAATAGGATCTACTAACATCACTGAAAACATTGTTAAAATACTTTTACGAGAAGGTTTTATCGATAACGTAAGAAAACATCGGGAACGCAACAAATATTTTTTGGTTTTAACCCTACGACATAGAAGGAATAGAAAAGGACCACATAGAACTATTTTAAATTTACGACGGATCAGTCGACCAGGTCTACGAATCTATTCTAACTATCAACAAATTCCTAGGATTTTAGGCGGGATGGGGATTGTAATTCTTTCTACTTCTCGGGGTATAATGACAGACCGGGAGGCTCGACTAGAAGGAATCGGTGGAGAAATTTTGTGTTATATATGGTAATCTGTCCGGTATACGAATTGTATCCGAAACTCTCCATTTGTGCAAAAAAAAAAGAAAAAAGCACGGGTTGTCTAATAGAACTCCTCCTGCCCTACGGTAGTTGATACGTCAAGGAAGTTTTACCTGGAATAAAAGAACAAAAAAATGGATTCATGAAGGTTTAATTAGTAAATCACTCCCACTCCGGATTCCTTTAGATAATGAATAACTGATTTTAGGTTATGTTTCGGGAGAGTTTTACCAACGTGGGATAGAGTCAACAAAAGTGAAGTAAGTGCTTATGATTCAACCAGGGGGGCGTATAATTTATAGACTTCGCAACAAGGATTCGAACGATTAGGTAGTTTTTTCAACTTCAAGATTCCTTTTGGGGGGATCCAATTCAAATTTCAAGAAACTTATTTTCTTCCAATAAGCGAATTCGGAAAAATTTAAGGAATAACAACTATGAAAATAAGGGCTTCCGTTCGTAAAATTTGTGAAAAATGTCGCCTAATCCGTAGGAGGGGACGAATTATCGTAATTTGTTTTAACCCGAGACATAAACAAAGACAAGGATAATCTTTCTATTCTAAAAAGAACTCCTGAAAGAAAAGAAACTAATCTTAAAGAAAGCGATAAACAAATAAAAATAGAAGATCTGTTTTGACATGAAATGGATATATCCATATATCTCTGACTTATCTTTATGAAATGATAAAATATGGCAAAACCTATACCAAAAGTTGGTTCACGTAGGAATGGGCGCAGTAGTGCACGGAAAAGTGCACGTAGAATACCAAAAGGAGTTATTCATGTTCAAGCAAGTTTCAACAATACCATTGTTACTGTTACAGATGTACGGGGTCGGGTAATCTCTTGGTCCTCCGCCGGCACTTGTGGATTCAAGGGTACAAGAAGGGGGACCCCTTTTGCTGCTCAAACCGCAGCGGGAAATGCTATTCGAGCAGTAGTAGACCAAGGTATGCAACGAGCAGAAGTTATGATAAAGGGTCCTGGTCTCGGAAGAGATGCAGCATTACGAGCTATTCGTAGAAGTGGTATACTATTAAGTTTCGTACGGGATGTAACCCCTATGCCACATAATGGCTGTAGACCCCCTAAAAAAAGACGTGTGTAGAAATAAACACTAAAGAGATTTCAAGAGAAATAAATGATTCAATGATCTGATCAAATAAAATAATATTACTATGGTTCGAGAGAAAGTAAAAGTCTCTACTTCGACTCGGACACGACAGTGGAAGTGTGTTGAATCAAGAACAGATAGTAAGCGCCTTTATTATGGACGCTTTATTCTGTCTCCACTTATGAAAGGCCAAGCCGACACAATAGGCATTGCGATGCGAAGAGCTTTGCTTGGAGAACTAGAAGGAACATGCATTACACGTGCAAAATCTGAGAAAATACCCCACGAATATTCTACCATAGTAGGTATTCAAGAATCAGTCCATGAAATTTTAATGAATTTGAAAGAAATTGTATTGAGAGGGAATTTGTATGGAACTCGTAACGCCTTTATTTGTGCCAAGGGTCCCGGATATGTAACTGCTCAAGACATCATCTTACCACCTTCTGTGGAAATCGTTGATAATACACAGCATGTAGCCAGCCTAACCGAACCAATTGATTTGTGTATTGGATTACAAATCGAGAGAAATAGAGGATACGGTATAAAAACGCCAAAGAACTTTCACGACGGAAGTTATCCTATAGATGCTGTATTCATGCCTGTTCGAAATGCGAATCATAGTATTCATTGTTATGGGAATGATAATGAAAAACAGGAGATCCTTTTTCTAGAAATATGGACAAATGGAAGTTTAACTCCGAAAGAAGCACTTCATGAAGCCTCTCGCAATTTGATTGATTTATTTATTCCTTTTCTACATGCGGAAGAAGAAAACTTACATTTAGAAAACAATCAACACGATGTTACTTTACCTTTTTTTCCGTTTCATGATAGATTAGTTAAACTAACAAAAAAGAAAAAAGAAATAGCATTGAAATCGATTTTTATTGACCAATCAGAATTGCCTCCCAGGATCTATAATTGTCTCAAAAAGTCCAATATACATACATTATTGGACCTTTTGAATAACAGTCGAGAAGACCTTATGAAAATTGAACACTTTCGCATAGAAGATGTAAAACAAATATTGGGCATTCTAGAAAAGAAGTAGAAAAAGCATTTCGAAATTGATTTATCAAAATTTTTAATCCAATGGATTTTGAACCTTCAGCACAATCCATAGATTCGGACCAGAATTGAATAAATGTATCTAGGGAGAATTCACTTTGCCTTTGAAGTGACTACTCCCTAGATACGCACATCATGATATTTTTTTTTAATTGATTCAATTTAAAAAAGACCTAAAGTTAGGGATTTATCAATCGGTAATGTTGCTCCAATACCCAACCAAAGGGCTACTGCAGTACCAATCAAAAAAACGGTTGTCGCTACTGGACGACGAAATGGATTTTGGAATTTATTAACATTTTCCAAAAACGGTACTGTTAATAATCCCGCGGGTACTGAAACCATTAAAAGAACACCCAATAACTTGTTAGGTACTGTACGAAGTATTTGAAATACAGGAAAGAAATACCATTCAGGTAATATTTCCAAAGGAGTTGCAAATGGATCCGCGGGTTCACCAATCATTGAAGGTTCTAGAACCGCTAAGCCCACGTTACAAGCAATAGTACCGAGAATTACTACTGGAAAAATATATAAAAGATCATTGGGCCATGCGGGTTCCCCATAATAATTATGACCCATACCTTTAGCTAATTTAGCTCTTAATACAGGATCGTTCAAGTCAGGTTTTTTTGTTATTAGGATAGGTGAATTTTTCTAGATCCATCCCCCAAAGGAACCGGACATGATAATTTTTCATCATCCGGCTCAAGCAAAAGTCAATCGAATCAAATGGATACAAACGGATACCTATAAAATAAATCTATATTCTATATGTTTAAAATAAATCTATATGTTATCCCCACATATATGAATGGTTCCACATGTAAGAAAAAAGGTACCCGATTCCATTTTACGGAGTTGCAATTATACATTCCAAGGAATTTCATTTTTACAGGTAAATGCTCAATACCCAAGTAGGCGTACAAAGTTGATCGTGATCAAGTGCTTTATGGGTCGTCTTAGGCCTTGCGATTCACCTTTATCCCAAAAATATATCGAGATTTTTTACATACAAAGGATTTACTTGTTACTAATATAGTCTAGCCTTTGCTCTTCTTTAGATCCCTTGTTTCACTCCGATAGTATAATTAAATCGGGTCGATACAGAAGAAATGAATGCATTTTCATACTATTAAGATAAGAAAGTAAAAAAAAAAACTAAAATCTAATTTGGATTATGCCAAATCACTTATTCTACTGGATCTTACGGAGCCCTATTTATACACAACATCGTCAGGTCTGATCATAGAAAAGATTCTCTTCAAGCGAACCAGCCTATACTTTGTATGGGGCTTACACGGTGGTTGAAACAAAGACACATTTGGTTGTGAATTCCAATGTAGCAGATAAAGGCATATTTCTGCACGGCCCAATCAATAGTTCAAGTCACACACTCCCATAATCCATTTTCTCTTCGGGGAATTCCCTTCAACTATTCATGTCATATCAAATAAATAATAGAATATTGTTGTAGTTGAAAGGAAATATCCAAATACATGTCTTATTTTTTTTTCAATAATCCATATTTGTAGCAATGAAATACTATTGTTCCTCCCCCAAGTAATAAGATAAATTATTGGTTACAATATAGCTATGGTCTATATTCTCTATAAAGGACCAGAAATGCCTTGCTTACGTATCATTAGGAAATGCATTAACATAAATACAGCAGTAAGAAGGGGTAATACAAAAGTGTGTAAACTATAAAAACGGGTCAAAGTGGATTGTCCCACACTAGCACTTCCACGTAATAACTCTACCAAAGGCGATCCTATTACCGGAATAGCGTCCGGAACGCCTGTTACAATTTTGACTGCCCAATAACCAACTTGGTCCCGAGGTAAGGAATAACCTGTTACGCCAAAAGATGCGGTCAACACACCCAGAACCACGCCTGTAACCCAAGTTAATTCGCGAGGTTTTTTAAAACCACCAGTGAGATAGACACGAAATACGTGCAGGATCATCATTAAGACCATCATACTTGCCGACCATCGATGAACTGATCGGATTAACCAACCAAAGTTAGCTTCAGTCATTATGTATTGAACAGAAGCAAAAGCCTCAGTAACGGTTGGACGATAGTAAAAAGTCATAGCAAATCCTGTAGCTACTTGTACCAAAAAACAAGTAAGCGTAATTCCTCCTAGACAATAAAATATGTTAACATGAGGAGGAACATATTTACTAGTTATATCATCTGCAATCGCCTGAATTTCGAGGCGCTCTTCGAACCAATCATAGACTTTATTGAGATAGGTAAACCAAGAGGACCCCCTCCGAGAACCGTATATGAGAATTTCATCTCGTACAGCTCAAACAAAAACAACCAAGTAATAGCTGAAACGGATATGGAATAGAAAGTTTGAAACTTCTTAATCTTTTCATTCAATTTTATCTGAAGACACAAAAGAGTGAAAATCCGAAAGCTCTTTTTTGTAGTTGTAATTATAATGCCAAAAAATCAAGTCGGCGCAGTCGTCTTTATGTTGAGCGTTACAGGCCTCTTGAATCTTCTATTTACCTACTTATTTATTTTTCTTTGCTTTGATTTGTTCTTTGTATGAAATGTGGCTTTATTCTTGTTTTCTTTCTTTTTGATAGGAATTCTCTTGTTAAGACCCTATGAATCAATTGAAACTTCAGATTCATACCAGAACCGCGATGATTCAATCAAACCTTCAAACTAAGTCCAAAGATTCTTTGAGTAAGAACCATTGGATCATCACTTATTCAATCAATAGAATAGATATAATAAAAAAAAATACAAAGAAAAGAAAGGTTTGTCCTTTGATCAAAATAAGCATAAACTAAATGAGAGTTTGAAAGAATAAAAAATCTTTCGATTTATAAATAATATAACTCTTTCTTTGAATTTTTTTTGAGTCCGGCCGCGAGGTTTGAATATTAAGTATGAATCATAGTTCAAATACTTTGTGATCCATTTCATATATTCCGTGCTCCAGATACTAGAATGACTATCCGACGGGATAAAACTATCTCGATCAAGATGACAGACCCATTTTCTGTACTATCAATAGGATCAATTATAACAAGTCACACACTCATATTCCGGAAATACAGAAACAAATAAATTTCGCGGTCGAACTACCGAAATAGAATGGGGCTAAAAAAATCCGAGAACTAAAAGTTTCACTTTTTGTATTGAAAAGCGAGGCTTCGTGATTCTTGTGAATCTAATTCATTGAAATTCCATCCAGTAAAACGGAAGAATTATAAATCTCCAAAATAATAGATAAGAATATCGCAAATAAAGCCATTGCGACACCCATCAAAGGAGTCGTTCCCCATCCAGGGGCTACCTTACCATATTCCGAATTCAATGGTTTCAAAAAATCCCCTACAACAGTTCGTCTTGGACCAGATCTAGAACTACCCTCAACGGTTTGTGTAGCCATAAATCTTATTTTGTATTCAGTGAGATCTGTTGACTTTGTATATCATTCCGCTGTAAATAAACAATCTTATCATAGACCCATTGTGATCTTGAAATTATATAATAATGGAAACAGCAACCTTAGTCGCCATCTCTATATCTGGTTTACTTGTAAGTTTTACTGGGTACGCCTTATATACTGCTTTTGGGCAACCCTCTCAACAATTAAGAGATCCATTCGAGGAACACGGGGACTAATTGAAGTAATGAGCCTCCCAATATTGGGAGGCTCATTACTTCAATTGAGATAATGAAAAATCATTTCATTTTTTTAGTTAGAATTTTAGGCGGTTCTCGAAAAAAGATAGCGAAAAAAATTATCCCTAGAGTAGATACTAAGAGGAATGTATAAACCAATGCTTCCATAAATTCGATCGTGGTTTACAATTATAGCTTCCGTACCTGTTTATTTGGAATCATCTCCCGAATAAAATAAAGAAAGAACAAGAATCAAAGAAAAGGCAGCGATTTAAATCAAGATTTTTCCAGCAGCCTATGGCAAATCACAAATAGAAGTAGAAGCGAAAAATAACAAAGCAATCTTGCATCAGACTACTTGTCTTCTTGTAGTTGGATCTCCAAGTTTTTGGAATGCTCCAAATTCCACTTGAGCATCCAAATCTGGATCAATACCAGCAAAAACATCTCTGAACAGGGTTCTAGCACCATGCCAAATGTGTCCGAAGAAGAAAAGCAAGGCAAACGAAGCATGCCCAAAAGTAAACCAACCCCTCGGACTGCTACGAAAAACACCATCGGATTTCAAAGTAGCACGATCTAATTCAAAAATTTCACCCAATTGAGCACGTCTAGCATATTTTTTCACAGTAGCAGGATCACTATAACTCACTCCATTGAGTTCGCCGCCATAGAACTCAACAGTTACACCTACTTGTTCGACACTATACTTTGATTCTGCCCTTCTAAAAGGGACATCCGCTCTAACAATTCCGTCTCCGTCTACCAAAACAACCGGAAATGTTTCAAAAAAAGTAGGCATACGACGTACAAAAAGTTCACGCCCGTCTTTATCTCTAAAGATAGGGTGCCCTAACCACCCAACGGCTATTCCATCCCCGTTGTCCATTGAACCCGCTCTGAATAATCCTCCTTTTGCCGGATTATTGCCAATGTAATCATAAAAAGCTAATTTTTCAGGAATTTTAGACCAAGCTTCTGATAAACTTTGATTTTCGGCTAACCCAGCACTAACCCTTCGATATATTTCTTGCTGGAAGTATCCTTGATCCCATTGATAACGAGTAGGACCAAATAATTCGATGGGGGTAGTTGCTGAACCATACCACATAGTTCCGGCAACAACAAAAGCTGCAAAAAAGACAGCAGCTATACTACTTGAAAGGACGGTTTCAATATTTCCCATACGTAATCCTTTGTATAAACGTTGGGGCGGGCGGACACTAAGATGGAATAAGCCCGCTAATATGCCCAATGTCCCTGCTGCAATATGATGAGAGGCTATTCCTCCCGGAACAAAAGGATCAAAACCTTCCACGCCCCACGCCGGATTTACAGGTTGGACCTTGCCAGTTAGTCCATAAGGGTCCGACACCCATATTCCAGGACCATACAATCCTGTTACATGAAATGCGCCAAAGCCAAAGCAAGCCACTCCTGAGAGAAATAAATGAATTCCAAAAATCTTGGGCAAATCCAAAGAAGGTTTTCCTGTGCGCTCATCACAAAAAATTTCTAGATCCCAATATACCCAATGCCAGATAGCTGCCAAGAAGCACAAGCCAGAAAACACAATATGTGCTCCGGCCACACCTTCGTAACTCCAAATACCCGGATTTGTTATAGTCCCCCCTGTAATACTCCAACCGCCCCATGAATTGGTTATTCCTAAACGAGTCATGAAGGGTATAACGAACATACCTTGTCTCCACATTGGATCAAGAACGGGATCGGAGGGATCAAAAACGGCTAATTCATATAGAGCCATTGAACCGGCCCAACCAGCAACCAGAGCCGTATGCATTATATGAACAGAAAGCAAGCGACCGGGATCATTCAATACGACAGTATGAACACGATACCAAGGCAAACCCATGGAAATACCCCTTTATCAACGAAAAATAGACACTATGTAACTTTATTGCATTGGAATACCTCCCCTTTTCGGTGGATTCTTTCGGAGAAAGGATTAATATTTGTTCTATTCCATTAGTAATTAAGGGAAGAATTCGGCTCAGAAGAAAAAAGAGAAGCAGATCTATTCTATACCCGATAAGTATCAATACGCAATGGGGGTTGATCCTATTTTTTATGAATGAACGCATCCCTATTTGTTCGTCATTCAAAGGACCTATTGGTAAGAATTCTCTTTCATTCATTCTGTCTTTCTTTATTTTATGGCCTTATTCTATCTATGTATAAAATAGGAGGCCAATATTATTAAGACCATTATTACGCTTCCAGATCAAAGTGAAATATAGTATTTAATTCTTTTTCTTTCCTTTAATGCCTATTGGTGTTCCAAAAGTTCCTTTTCGAAATCCGGGAGAGGAAGATGCAGTTTGGGTTGACGTATAGTGCGACTTGTCAAATATATTGGGTCATATGGGATTCCCCCGTTCTCTCGCCCGATCGAGATATCCTCTGTTTCGCCCCAAAAAGATTGATTGAATTATCAAAAATTTGTAGCGCGAAGTGTAATGAAGTGCAATTAGAGATCCATTTCATTTTTTTTGGGGGGTATCCAGATTAATATTTTCAATTAGACTGATTTATGGTTGGCTTGGTTGGACCGAAAAAATGAAGCATCCAGGCTCCGTTTAGAAAAAACCCAATTGGTAATACATTTATGATTACCACCTATATCATAATCATAAATCTTTTTTATTTACAAATTCGAAATAGAAATAAGAACGATTTCAAACTATTAATCAATCGAATAATATGAGAAATACGTTGAATATTTGGCGGAAAACATGAAAGAAAAAGGAATTAAATTAAAATAAAAAAGGAAATGAAATCATAGCAAAAAGATGTGGTATTGGGTCATTTGTCCTATATGCGCAAATCAAAATCGGGCGGATCTTTACTCGGAGTAGAGCATAAACCTAAAAAAATTGAATAAAAAATTGATGAAACCCATTCAGGAACAAGAAAATGACATCATGATTTGGATTGAATCCCAATGAAAAAAAAATAGATCAATGAAAAGTTTGTGCGATAAGTTTAGCGAATTTTTTCTATATTATAGATTATAGGAAAACGGGCCAAAACTTATCTTTCTTTAATTTCATTTTGAATTTCATTTGATTTTTAAAATGTAAGAAAAAGCCCCTTCGTTAGAAATTAGAAGTTAGAAAAGGCACACTAGAAAAAACGAAGGATGGCTGGAATCTACACATTGATTTTTTTTTCGCAATTTTTGTTGAACCGTATGCATCAAAAGGTGCCTGTACGGCTACTAAGGGATACAATTTTATCCTAATCAACCGACTTTATCGAGAAAGATTACTTTTTTTAGGCCAAGAGGTTGATAGCGAGATCTCGAATCAACTTATTGGTCTTATGGTATATCTCAGTATAGAGAATGATACCAAAGATCTGTATTTGTTTATAAACTCTCCTGGCGGATGGGTAATACCCGGAGTAGCTATTTATGATACTATGCAATTTGTGCAACCAGATGTGCATACAATATGCATGGGATTGGCTGCTTCAATGGGATCTTTTCTCCTGGCCGGAGGAGAAATTACCAAACGTCTAGCATTCCCTCACGCTCGGCGCCAATGAGTTTTTTTATTTGATGGAAAGAAAAAAGAAGACTATGCCTTCGCCATATGAAATATGAATTAGTAAGTAATAATAGCATGGCACTTCGAATTCGATATGAAATTTTTTTTGATTTCTTTTTTTTTTCAAAACATTAGATTATGTATCGAAAGAGTAGTATGAGAGAAAGGGCATTTCCAATTTTATCTTAGCTTTCGTGGGCCCATCTCAGCGTCACAAACTTTTTTTCTTTTCACACCAGAGGCTATTAACAATATTTATAACAATATTTATGTTATAAAATAAAAGAGTACGAAAAAAAAAAAGACTCTTTTTTTTCTTTCTTTTTTTTGAAAAAAAAAGAAACTTTGGGATTGCTGAATTACAGACGAAATAAATATATAAAGCAACGGAGCCATCATAGTATTTTTGAACTTTTCCGAAAAAAAAAAGAAAAAAAAAGAAGGGTGGTAATTGGATTATTTAGTGATCTGGGTCTAATAGACGCTCTCTATATTTTCTCTTTTTCTTTTTTCGATGAAAGAAAAAAGAGAATTCCATTGTAAAGCCGTATGCAATGCACAAAAAATGCCTGTACGGTTGTTCAATTCTATCTTTTTTTTTCTTATTATTCTTTAGCTATTTTTAGCTATTCTTCTCACCTCATTATGTGAGTTAGAAGAACCTTTTATTATGTTATATCATCAGGGTAATGATCCATCAACCTGCTAGTTCTTTTTATGAGGCACAAACAGGAGAATTTATCCTGGAAGCGGAAGAACTACTGAAACTTCGCGAAAGCCTCACAAGGGTTTATGTACAAAGAACGGGCAAGCCCCTATGGGTTGTATCCGAAGACATGGAAAGAGATGTTTTTATGTCAGCAACAGAAGCCCAAGCTCATGGAATTGTGGATCTTGTAGCGGTTAAATAAGTTAAATAACAAATAGCAATAGCAACGATTTAACACCAATCCACAATTTAATTAAGATTGATTTAATCCCTCTTCTTCCTTTCCTTCTTAACTTAAGCCTAAGGGGTTAATATTTTATTAATCTATTAAATAGAAAAAGAAGTAATTCAGAATCATCTGGTTAGGATCGATCTAAACCAGTCTATTATGTATATGATTCAGTATGCCAACTATTAAACAACTTATTAGAAATGCAAGACAGCCAATTAGAAATGTCACGAAATCCCCTGCTCTTGGGGGATGTCCTCAGCGCCGAGGAACATGTACTAGGGTGTATGTGCGACTTGTTCAGATCATGGGCTGAGAAAAAAGAAACAACTTTTTCAGTATCAACGATCCGTACCAGTGAATAGAATGGGGTTCGTCCGTTCACTATCTAAAAAAGATAGATCTACCATATCCTTCTATTGTGTATGAAATTTATGGTTTCCATTGGCGCAAATCCAATCTTGGAATTTAAGATGAGAAAAAATTCCCCATTGGTAGCAAATGCTTATCCATTAAGCGGGGAAAATCCTATTTAAAAAGCAAAAAGATTATGCTTCGACTCTTGCAAAGAACGGACTAACAGGGTCAGCTGCCCAATTAATCCTCATCCTTACATACCGTTACTGTATAAGATAGATCTCGTTGTGAAAGATCTATTACTGGAAAATTTATGAGTAGAGCCGAAGAGTGTGAACTGTACAAGTTACCAATTAAATGAAGGAATGAGCTCCGGTGTATAGAGAGGACCTCACCGTTTAAGAAGTAACCATAGAAACGATGGAACCCACTATTTATTTATCCATTTCTATTTACTCCTTTATTTTAGTTAATATGCTTTTTTTGATACCTAGTATCAATACAATTTCTTATTTCAAGGCGAAATGAAATGTCTAGAAAAAAGGAAAAATCGTGGTCGGGACGGTTAGAGTAGCAAAAGCCATTGGAATTTTTATTTTATACATTGGAAGAATCCGTTTTGTTATTAATAGACTAGAAAAGAATAACTGAAAGAAAGAATTAGTTATTCATCAAAATTTCTTTTATTCAATGACCAGAATTAAACGGGGATATATAGCTCGTAGACGTCGAAAAAAAATTAGTTTATTTGCATCAAGCTTTCGAGGGGCTCATTCAAGACTTACTCGAACTATTACTCAACAAAGAATAAGAGCTTTGGTTTCGGCTCATCGGGATAGAGATAGGAAAAAAAGGGATTTTCGTCGTTTGTGGATCACTCGAATAAATGCAGTAATTCGCGGAGTGGGGGTATCCTATAGTTATAGTAGATTAATACACAATCTGTACAAGAAACAGTTGCTTCTGAATCGTAAAATACTTGCACAAATAGCTATCTCAAATAGGAATTGTCTTTATATGATTTCCAACGAGATTAGAAAATAAGGAGATCGGAAGGAATCCAACGAAATGCTTTAAATGAAATGGGGTTCCCTCGAGAATGAACTCGGGGAAGGTAGAGTAGAAATTAATATGATAAAAAATTCTGATTCTGATAAGGTTCTGATAAGGTCATCAAAACAAGATGAGCGAAGGCGCTCAATAAAAAAAATATTTTTTTTCTTCCCCAACCGGATTCGATTCTTTTGAAGGGGTAAGCCTATTTATTTCTGGTTCTAAGAGCAGTAGTTCTAGTGGTCGACTCGCTTCTTTCAAACTGTTTCTCATTATTAAGAAAGGGTAACGAAGATAAAATACGAGCTTGTTTTATAGCAATAGTAATTAATCGTTGTTGTTTTAAGGTCAATCTATTTACTCGCCTAGATAATATTTTTCCTTGTTCACTAATAAATCGACTAATTAAACTCATGTTTCTATAATCAATTCGATCCCCCGATTGGATCGGGGGCAAACGCCTACGAAAAGATCGCTTGGATTTAAGAAAGAGTCGCTTGGATTTATCCATGATTTCTTTATTCCTTATTTCTAAAAAGAATCCTATCCCTATCTCTATTTCTAAAATCCTATTTTGAAAATTCAAATTATAGAATTAATATAATAAATAGGATTTGGTTTGTTTATTTTATTATTGTTTATTTTATTATTATTTATCATTTAAATATATAATTTAAATATATATAAATAAAAATATATTAATAATATAGAAATTATATTAATAATATAGAAAGAAAATATGCGTTATATATAACTAATTATATACTTATACTTAATATATTATATACCTAATGTCATATTTTCATATTCTCGGTAAGTGGTGACATACGAGCACTTGATTCGATTTATTTCTTTATCTCCCCGTGAATTGTATGTTTGTAACAATAGGGACAGAATTTCTTCAATTCCAATCGACTGGGCGTATTGTGTCGATTTTTTTGAGTAATATACCTGGAAATACCCGTTGATTCCTTATTAACGCCGTTTCGAACACAACTGGTACATTCCAAAATAATCGTTACTCGGACATCTTTACTCTTGGCCATGAACCTCCTTTGAGTTTTTAATTGACCCAACTTTTCTATTTTCCGATCAAAAGCGAAGAAGAAAGGAATGAAAAAAAAAAAGAAATAAAAGTTGCTAACTCAAAACCAAATCTTGAAAGATTTTGTTGCAATCAATATAGTAAATCAATATAGATTTAGAGTAATAGTAAATAATAAGAATAAGTAATACAACGATTTCGAACTCTATTTAGAATCAAACCACCGTACGGTATTTTCTTTAAGTATCTTGTAGGATACTGTTGTTCCAGCCACATTTCTCTTTTCGCTCTACTAGTAATTTAATTGGAGCTTGAACCCGAGTTTCGGTGAGGTTGAATCTACTTTTTTCGTTCTACCTTCCTTATTTATTTTATCTAATTCTTATCTAATTCGAAAAAAAAACTAAAAAAAGGGGGGGGGGCGAGAGAGTAGTAACAGATATTTGATTGTATCTCGATCTAATCTTTTTCGCCCCGTCCCGCGGCAATAACTAGAATTAAAAAAAAGGGAATGTTAACGCATCCGGGAAGAAACGATTGATCTCTATTAATAAACCCGCTAAAGAACCGAACCAGAGAGTACTTAGTACCGGTGCTACGGAAAGATATGTTTTTAGATCTCGCATTTAAAATCCTCCTTCTTTATCGTATTACATTATGGTAATACATATATAATCGCATGTATGTGTGGTTAAAGACCACTTGGATTTGTCTATTTGTACCCGGAATTCCTAATTCAAAATTCAAATTTAAATGTACAATGATTCGATAGATAAGATTTTCCCTTTCTTAAAACAGCAAAACAAAATAGGTCCCTTTCCGCCTGAGAATTCCCGCTAAAAATATTCATTTATTATTCATTATATGGTTGTTATATGATATGAGACCAAAAAGAGGAAATGGAAAGATCCGTTTTGTTTTTGTATATCAATAGATGAAATAAGGGTGTGGAAAACAAGACAGGGATTCTCTACAATGACATTGTAGGCCAATTGAAAGGGATGTAGCGCAGCTTGGTAGCGCGTTTGTTTTGGGTACAAAATGTCACGGGTTCAAATCCTGTCATCCCTACCTATTACTTCTCCTTTGAGCAGTAACGAGGGAGTCGTTTTAGATTGATTAAAATTAAGCATACATAATCTATCATTTTCTCATATTATATATGATATATGATAGTATAGTTGTGCGCGATGTATTGGGGTTATAAAATAAAAGAATTCTCTTTTTTACAGTCTTATTTATTATGATAAGAAAGCGCTCTTAGTTCAGTTCGGTAGAACGTGGGTCTCCAAAACCCAATGTCGTAGGTTCAAATCCTACAGAGCGTGATTCCGCTCTTGTTAGGTCGAAAATTACACCGAACTGAAAAAAAAAAAAAAATTGAACAGCAATTCGAATTTGACCTCCTTGGATTAAATTAGAAAATTCAAATTATTAAATAAATTGAAATTCAAAAATTTAAGAATTAAAGGGGTCAGTCAAAAAAAGGTATGTTAATTAATCAAAGGTCCAACTGATCACCACGTCTGTATTGTAAATACGCGGTTACGAATAATCCAGCCAAAGTAATAGGAATTAGACCTAAGACGATTCC